AATTATGAATAACGAAAAAAAAAAAAAAAGAATCGATCCTTCAAGTATTCAAAATTGCACGAGAAAAAATGAGAGTAAGAGAAGTATATATAATAAATGTGTTCTATATACATCTATATTGAATTGCGGATAGAGAAATGATAGAATCCTTTTTGATTAGACTAAATAAGGGTCTCTGCTAGAGATGAAAGAAGATAGACAAGAAATAAAAAAAAGGCTTTTTATAGGAATCACTATCTAATGACTTCAACAGTTTCAGTAGAATACAAATGAAAAAGGGGGATAATAATAAGATCTTAATCTCAAAGCAAAAAAGGGGATATGGCGAAATTGGTAGACGCTACGGACTTAATTGGATTGAGCCTTGGTATGGAAACTTACTAAGTGATAACTTTCAAATTCAGAGAAACCCTGGAATTAAAAATGGGCAATCCTGAGCCAAATCCTGTTTTCCGAAAACAAAAAAAGTTTCATAAAGACAGAAAAAAAAGGAAGGATAGGTGCAGAGACTCAATGGAAGCTGTTCTAATAAATGAGGTTGACTGCGTTGCATTAGTAAAGTAAACCTTCTGTCAAAACCCCAGAAAGGATAAAGAAAGTAAAGTATAACCATATATATATAGTACTAAAATACTATCTCAAATGATTAATAGGGCCGTGAATCCATACTCCATATTCATATTTTTTTTTTATCTTTAATTTCTTTTTTATCTTTATATATTTTATATATATAAATATATAAAGAAATATATAAAAAAAATAATTGACTTGATTCCAAATTGAGGAAAGGATTGAATATTAATTCATCAAACCATTCACTTCATAGTCTGATAGATAACTGACTAATCGGACGAGAATAAAGATAGAGTCCCATTCTACCTGTCAATATCGACAACAAGGCAATTTATAGTAAGAGGAAAATCCGTCGACTTTAGAAATCGTGAGGGTTCAAGTCCCTCTATCCCCAAAAAAGGACGGCTCGGCTCCTTAATTATTTTTATCCCATTCTCTCTTTTAGTTAACGGTTCAAATTTCGTTATCTTTCTCATTCATTCCATTCTTTGACAAACATATTTGGGCTGTATTTTTTTTTTTTTTTTTACAAATCTATAGATATCATACACCTACAAATGCCCATCTTTGAGCAAAACAATAAATTTCAATTCATTGGAAATTGGAATGATTAACAATCCAAATCATTAGTCGAATTGAAATTTACGAAGTTCTTTTTTTTTAAGATACAAAAAATTTCAGGTCTTAAGATACAAAAAATTTCAGGTCTGGATAAGCCTTTAGAATATTTTTTCGTCTTTTAAAAATTGACTTGTTTATGTTTAATTCACATAGGCCAAAATTTTTTACTAAAATTTAGTAAAATGAGTAAGACAACGTGACTAAAATGGTTGGGTAAAACGGTCGGGATAGCTCAGTTGGTAGAGCAGAGGACTGAAAATCCTCGTGTCACCAGTTCAAATCTGGTTCCTGGCACATGATTAATTTGTGTATTAAGTATCCATTCTACAATTTAATGAAATTTCGATCTGATATAGATCAACATAGATATTCAGTAATGGTATGGACCATACATGATATATACTTAACTTATCCATCTAGATATATAGCCTTTCTAGATCTAGATGAATAAAGAGTTTTTATTATAAAAGTTTATGTTATAAAAAAACTATGTAAAAAAAATTCGATTATCTTTACTCGAATTTTTTATTTTCATTTTATTTGTTCATAATGTGTCTCCTCTCGGTCAAAAAGAATGTTAATACTTCATTTAATACTTCATATTTCATATAGATTCGAAAGATTAAACTAAAATTAGTTAGTTAAAAAACCGAAAAGTCTAGTCTATAGGAGTTGACGAGTGAAAATTTCCAAGATTCATCTTAGATAGAGTATAAATATAATCCGATCCTCTTTCAGTTCTTTGTGTTTATTTTCTTTCATCTTCGATTTCTTCATTCCCTTTTATGTTATGTGACTTTTTATTGCTCATCTAAAGGCTTTGTGCGGTACAAAGTTCATCATGCAGAATTTGTTTAGGTCATCGGCTCGCCCCAAATAAATATCGTCCAAATTTGAGAATTCATTGAATCCATAATTGTATTTTTTTTTAGTCTATCCATACGAATATGAATGAGACTTCAATGACTCTGGTGATCTATAAAGAAGTGTACAAATATTCCTTGAATACCTAAGACTGAAGATTAGTTTCTTATTATTTTATTCAATGAGCATCTTGTATTTCATAAAAATTGGGAGCAATATAATCCTTACGTAAGGGCCACCCTATCCAACTTTCTGGCATTAAGATACGTTTGAGACGTGGATGATTCTCATAAATGATTCCCAGCATATCATAGGATTCCCTTTCTTGAAAATCCACACTTTTCCAAATCCAGAAAACGGATGGAATTCTAGGATTCTTCCTTGGGACAAATACTTTTATACATACTTCTTCTGGTTGATCTATACCATACTCTATTCTCGT